ACAAGAAAAATTCATATTCTGATACATACGAGTTATATAGGAATCGAAATAGTCTTTTATTTTCTTTTTTCAAAAGAAAAATAGATTTCATTGAAGTAATAAGACTATTCCAATTCGAATAATAGTTGAGAAAAAATCGCAATAAATGCAAAGATGGAACATCTTGGATCCGGTATTCAAGGAGTTGAACCAAGATTTCAAAATGGATAGGATAGGGTATTTCTATATGTGATAGATAATGTAAATGCAAAAATTTATCTTCTAAAAAAGGAAATATTGAATGAATAGATTGTAAATTTTGAAACTTTGGTATTTCTTTTTCTTCCGGACAAGATAGTTCTCCTAGCGAGAATGGGATTTCTACAACGATTGCAAAACCCTCAGATAGAATCTGAGAATAAAACTCCCAATAAAAATGATTGCTGTGATCTAACAATCGATCTTGGTTAGGATGATTAACCGAATTAATCCAAAAATTCTGCTGATACATTCGAATAATTAAACGTTTCACAAGTAGTGAACTAAATTTCTTGTTATTACAACCAACAATCTCCACAGATTCGGAACCATTTAATCCATAATCATGGGCAAATGCATAAATATATTCCTGAAAGAGAAGTGGGTAGACGAAGTATTGTTGACGCGATTTCTGTTTTTCTGAATACCCTTCAAATTTTTCCATTTGTATTTCTACTTGAATCAGAGAAAAAAAAAAGATTTCTCGATTTATCAAATGATGATACATAGTGCAATATGGTCAGAACAGGGTGTTACATTTTTTAATACAAACCCTGGAAAGAAAGGGAGTCTAATCCATAGATCTTTTTCCGCTCCTTTTCTATCTAATTAGTTTATGTTTGTTCTAATTACAAAAAAGAACAAATCTTTTATTTTTGCAGGCCAATCGCTCTTTTGACTTTGGAATACAGTCTCTTTATCAATATACTGCTTCTTTTACACATTCAATTCATAACATCCCTTTTCAATCCATAATCAAGAATAATTAGGATTCCTAAAAAAAAAAATGAAAGGGTCCACTCATAGGAAAACCCAATCTTTCCCCGCATCAGGCACTAATCTATTTTTAACGTCTAATTAGATCGGGGAATCATTTCAATTAAGAAGTTAAGCTCGTTGCTTTTTATTTTACCAGAATTAGAGCCAGGCTCTATCCATTTATTCACTAGACCCAGAAAATCAGAATTTTTTTATTCCAAAAATAAAAAAAAAAAGAAATTGATTTTATTACGACATGCTATTTTATCCATTCATTACCTTTGAGGATCAGTCGTGGTCTTCTAGACTCTACCAAGAGTCTGGACGAATTTGTTGCTTCATCCAAATGTGTAAAAGATCATAGTCGCACTTAAAAGCCGAGTACTCTACCATTGAGTTAGCAACCCAGATAAAATAGGATCTTAGATACGATCGAAATCCAAAAATCGATGGAATTACACCGGACGCTCCTGTCAAAACATTGAATTAGCAAGACATCAAAAGAAAGATTTTACGATCCATTAAAAACACTTAAATACCAAAATAAACAGATCGGTTAAATTTCACTAAGGTGAAAAAAGGAGCGGCCCCAATCACAATAGCAAAATTGTTATTTTTTTAGCAATTTATATTTCTTTAAATATAAAAATCTTGTATGTTTAAATATAACAATCTTGTATGAGAGTACATGCAAGGGGCAACCCTATCATTTGAGCGAAGTGTAGACAGAAATACCTAATATGGAGTGACGATAAAGAGACCTATCTATCTACAAATTCTATTTGTTTAATAGACCTTTGTCAATGGAAATACAATGATAAGAAAACCAATTAGATACAAATAAGGAAATTAAATAAGGACTTTTGTTGGATTGGCACGAAATAAATGCAGCAAAAAAAATAGGACTAAAAAAGAGGCAAATTGTGTCTAAATAATTAAAGGGTACTAGTGACCCTCTCCTACTTTTTTATTCATTTAATTCTTCAATTAACTCAAAGTTCTTTCTTTATCTTTAAAGAATTCTGCTTTCCTTAAAATATCATAAACAGTTTTTGTAGGTTGAGCACCCTTTTCAAGGAAATAGAGAATAGCTGGAACATTTAAACAAGTTTGATTCTTTATCGGATCATAAAAACCAACTTTTCGAAGATCTCTTCCTTCTCTTCGAGATCGAACATCAATTGCAACGATTCGATAGACAGCTTATTGGGATAGATGTAGATAAACAATGCCCCCCCTAGAAACGTATAGGAGGTTTTCTCCTCATACGGCTCGAGAAAATGATTCGAATTTCTATATATAATACAAGTAGATAGAAATTAGACTATGACTTGCATTAATTTCCTTACAGAAAAGAAAAAACAAATTTCATTTATACTCATGACTCAAGTTGTCTAATTTTGACTGACAGACTTCAAAAGAGAAATCCTTCGAAATTTTTTGAGTCGTCTCTAAACTCTTTTCTTTATCTCATCTTGAACAAATTGAGTTTTATTCCTTATTCTGATCTAATTCTATTGTTGAGACGGTTGAAAATCATGTTTACTTGTTCCGGAATCCTTTATCTTTGATTTGTGAAATCCTTGGGTTTAGACATTACTTCGGGAATTCCTATTCTTTTTTCTTTCAAAAGAGTAGCAACATACCCTTTCTTTTTTTTTCCTTCAATAAAGCATTTTCTTCTTCTATAGAAATCGAATATGAACGATTGATTCTGATAGACTTTTAATCGAAAAAGTTTTCCAATCTTCAAAAATTAGACTTTCTTCTTATTTTAACCTTTTGATTTCTATATTAAGGATAGACTGACAAAGTTGGCCTAATTTATTAGTTTTCACTAACCCTAGATTCTTTCCCTTGATAAAAACTAAATCCTGTCTTCTCGAGCTCCATCGTGTACTATTTACTTAGAAACAACCCGGCGCAAATTCGGTTCGGGACAAATAGAACAGACTATGTCGAGCCAAGAGCATTTTCATTACTATGGAAAATGGTGGATAGCAAAATCCACAATCGATCATGTCCTTCAAGTCGCACGTTGCTTTCTACCACATCGTTTTAAACGAAGTTTTACCATAACATTCCTCTAATTTCATTGCAAAGTGGTATCGAGAATTGATCCAATATGGATGGAATCATGAATAGTCATTGGTTTTGTATACTAATTCAAACTTGCTATCTATGGAGAAATATGGATAAAAGAAATAAGTATTTATCGGCGAAGACTCTGCAAAGATCCAATTTATTTAAACCCATATTCTATCATATGAATGAAACATAGTTTGAAAAAGAGGAATAAAATAGTTTGCTTAAGACTTATTTATTATTGAATTTCCATCCTCAACAGAGAACTCGAGATGATCAATCCTGAAATGAGAAGGATCGACTCTTCTCCAACAAATAAACTATCAACCTCCAAAAAAGTTGAATTAATTTAATTACTAATATTTTTTTCTGTAACAAAAACAATTAACTATTAACCAAATAAACTATGCTAATGAAAAGATTGGCAATTTTTTGGTAGTTATAAACTTTTCATACTTCTTCGACTGGAGTAACAAAATAAAGAAAAAATGAAGTAAAAAAAAATTTAGTGTAAAGTAAAATAAGGGTCTTTGCTTTTTTTTTACTTATAGCATTCTTTCTTTTAGGTAACAGAAAGAACTGAAAATCAAAAATAAGAAAAGTATGATTTTTTTTTTTGAATCCATTCTATTCTATCCAACGAACAGTTCTTACCTTATCCTTACCAGAATGGATCATTCTGGATATTTAAAGAATCACAGATCGAGATCATTTTCGCTTAACCAAAGAAGGACCCCTCTTTTTTACTAATAATACAATAATACAACAAAACAAAAGTCTATCTATATCATAAAGGAATAGGTCTGATTTTTTATACAGTGTTTTCTCTCATAAATTTTTGTTTTCAATCAATTCCAGAGTCGAGTAGACAGAATATATGAATTTTTCTCTAATCCTCACATTCCATTGATTTAGAAATGGATATTTGCAAATCAGATAATACCTAAAATAGGAAAATCGAGTCCCTATCCGTAGAATGGAAGCCCCCCTCCTTTTTTTTTTTCACATTAGGTGAAAAATGTATCCTGTAAGAATTCCCACTTCAGGATTGAGTAGTAGGAGCATATCGTGAATGTGCCTGATAGACCAAAATTTTTAATGAAAATAAAGATATTCAATTTGACTGGACTTGACACTTGATTTTGTTTTCTGAGAAAGAAAAGGAATCCTTAGAAATGCATCTAATCTAAGAGTTCATAAGAAAAAATCTGGGACGGAAGGATTCGAACCTCCGAGTAACGGGACCAAAACCCGCTGCCTTACCACTTGGCCACGCCCCATTTCGTTTTATGCGACACTAATAAACAGTATTTTTATTATATATTATTCGTCAATCCCACTTCAATTATCCAAAAAATGAGAGATATTTTCTTGCTAGGATTCTAAACATGCGGATAATATAGAATCCAAAAAATGCATTGATCATTACATGGAATTCTATTAAGATATTATATGAAAGTCGAATTTCTTCCATTCTCATTTGAGAATGCGAATACAAGGAGGTATTTTGTGTTTGGGAAAGTCCGAAGAAAAAAGGATTTTGAATCCACCTTTTTTTTTCTTTTCCTTTTTCCCTTAGAAAAATAACTCAATCAAAATCCAATTATCTACTCTACAAGAACGAAATGCTTGTTATGTCTAATATACTTAGTTTAACCTGTATCTGTTTTAATTCTGTTCTTTATCCGACTAGTTTTTTCTTCGCCAAATTACCCGAAGCTTATGCCATTTTCAACCCAATCGTGGATGTTATGCCTGTCATACCTGTACTCTTTTTTCTATTAGCGTTTGTTTGGCAAGCTGCTGTAAGTTTTCGATGAAATCTTTACTATTCTGTTCTGTCTGCCAAATTGAATGATGGATTCATTTCAAAAAAATGAAAAAAATGGATAAGAGCCGAAAAGTCTTATATTATGAACTTTCGATTCTAAAATTCAAATTCTTCTACATTGAATGTATAGCTGCAGCAATAAATTTGGATCAGCCTTTCTACCCCCTGCACCTACGTTGAGCAGGTACTTTTAGGTACCCACACAATACCTAAACTAAATTTTGATATTGATAAGACTGCTTATTATAAAGCAATTTTTTTTTAAGAATTGATTTTTGCATTTTTCGGTGTCAAAAAAAACCATCCTAGTGGATCTGTGCGGTAAGGAAAAACGGGTAATCTATTCCTTAAAAAAAAAATCTTGGAGATTATGTAATGCTTACTCTCAAACTCTTTGTTTATACAGTAGTGATATTCTTTGTTTCCCTCTTTATCTTTGGATTCTTATCTAATGACCCAGGACGTAATCCTGGGCGTGAGGAGTAAAAATCCAAAATTTTTGGGAATTTTTTTTTACAAATTGAATTTATTTCGTACATTTATCTATGAAAAAATCCGGGGGTCAGAATTCCTTACAATTCGAAAGTCCCAAATGATCCGAGGGGGCGGAAAGAGAGGGATTCGAACCCTCGGTACAAAAAAATTGTACAACGGATTAGCAATCCGCCGCTTTAGTCCACTCAGCCATCTCTCCCCGTTCCAAATCGAAAGGTTTTCGTGATATGACAGAGGCAAGAAATAACGATTACAAAAAATCCTTCCTTTTTTAGTGCATAAAAATTATATTGCCAATTCCATTTTAGTTATATTCTTTTTTATTAATGTTAATAAAAAAAAGGAGAAAATTCTTGTTTTTTCTTTCTAAAATTCGATATAGGCTGAGAGACAATCAGATATATTTTCTCTTCAGCGGGCATTTCCGTATAGGACTTGTTAGAATAAAACAAGCAGGTTATAGAAAAAAAAATTCTTTTTTCTTTATTTATCAACAAAGCAAAAAAGATTCTTATCAAATCCACCATAAAATTAGAAAGAAAGATAAAGTAAGTAGACCTGACCCCTTGAATGATGCCTCTATCCGCTATTCTGATATATAAATTCGATGTGGATGAAATTGTTGTATAAGCGGATTTTTTGTATTTCCTTAGACTGCGCAAGGCAAGAATTTTTCGCTATTTACGATTTCATATTCTTGTTACTAGACGTTCTATAGGAATAAGAAGAAATCGCAACTCTTTTCCGTTACACATAAAAATGGATTTCGAAAGTCAATTTTTCGTTTCAATATCTTTTTTTTTTTTCAGAATCCTATTTTTGTTCTTCCACCCATGCAATAGAAAGCGAATGAGAAAAGAGCGATTATTTTTCCCTTAAAAAAAAGATAGGCTTTGCTTTGAAATAAGAATCTTAGAATAATGCTGAATTCAAATGTTTATTTCTTTATTTCTATAGTATAAGAAAAATTAATCGAATGAAATTCATGGATTTACCACGACCTCGGTTGTGACCCCATAGATAAAAATGCAAAATTTCTATCTTCGAGACCATTGAAAAAGGGCATTGAACGAGAAAGAAATCGTCCACAGATAATCAAACTATCGTATGCCTTGGAAGTAATATGAGGTGCTCGGAAATGGTTGAAGTAATTGAATAGGAGGATCACTATGACTATAGCCCTTGGTAGAGTTACTAAAGAAGAAAATGATCTATTTGATATTATGGACGACTGGTTACGAAGGGACCGTTTCGTTTTTGTAGGATGGTCCGGACTATTGCTCTTTCCTTGTGCTTATTTCGCTTTAGGGGGTTGGTTTACAGGGACTACTTTTGTAACTTCTTGGTATACCCATGGGTTGGCTAGTTCCTATTTGGAAGGTTGTAATTTCTTAACGGCGGCGGTTTCCACCCCTGCCAATAGTTTAGCACACTCTTTGTTGCTACTATGGGGACCGGAAGCACAAGGGGATTTTACTCGTTGGTGTCAATTAGGTGGTCTGTGGACTTTTGTCGCTCTCCATGGGGCTTTTGCACTAATAGGTTTCATGTTACGTCAATTTGAACTTGCTCGATCTGTTCAATTGCGGCCTTATAATGCAATTTCATTCTCTGGTCCAATCGCTGTTTTTGTTTCCGTATTCCTTATTTATCCACTGGGACAATCTGGTTGGTTCTTTGCACCGAGTTTTGGCGTAGCAGCTATATTTCGATTCATCCTTTTCTTCCAAGGATTTCATAATTGGACGTTGAACCCATTTCATATGATGGGAGTTGCCGGAGTATTAGGCGCGGCTCTGCTATGCGCTATTCATGGGGCTACCGTAGAAAACACTCTATTCGAAGATGGTGATGGTGCAAATACCTTCCGAGCTTTTAACCCAACTCAAGCTGAAGAAACTTATTCAATGGTCACTGCTAACCGCTTTTGGTCCCAAATCTTTGGTGTTGCTTTTTCCAATAAACGTTGGTTACATTTCTTTATGCTATTTGTACCCGTCACCGGTTTATGGATGAGTGCTATTGGCGTAGTTGGCCTGGCTCTGAACCTACGTGCCTATGACTTCGTTTCCCAGGAAATCCGTGCAGCGGAA